GACAAATTTGTGCGGAGTCCAAAGAAATGAAAAAAGGGTCAACCGTTCCAAAGAAATCTCTATCTAATTTGAATATCAGAATAGCGGATATAGTCCGGATTCAATAGGTCAGGTCCACTTACTTTTCCTTTTTCATTTGTGGATTTCTAAAGCGATTAGATTGGAATAATTCAAAATAGGAATATTTGGTCATTCAAGAGATGACTTCTCTTAGCATTATATTAGTATATATAAGAATAATGAATTCATGTTGAACTTTAGAACTACTCGAATCCCTTCTACTTAATAGAATCCAGTTAGTTCCTTTTTTCCTTTCAAAATAGCAACAAGCAATATAGTTATTCTACGTTCAACTATGAATACTACGACTCCGCTTTTATGAAAAAAGGAAAAAGCCCCTTATCGGATTTGAACCGATGACTTACGCCTTACCATGGCGTTACTCTACCACTGAGTTAAAGGGGCCTTTTTAGTCAATTCCTGAATGATTCATTGTGTGGGTAAGATATATATCTCCATGTAGTACATACTAAGTTATTATAGACTATATAATGACTATATAATAAAGTAGACTCCTAGTGGCTAGTGCCTTCTTCCGGAATGAGAAAGTGAATTTCACTATCGAGTCTAGGATAAAATGGTTTATTGAGCTTTTTAAAATCGAACTTCACTGAATCAAGCCGACCCTAATTTCTTTTATGAAATATGAAATTGCTACTCAGCAGAACAAAATTCACTTGATACATGTACCTACCAATTCGACATAGATCGGAGATATTTCATTCTATCTATATAGATTTTCTTTTTTTATTTATTTTTTATATAACAAATAAATAAAATCGAAAAATATTGTGTTTTTTTTTTTCGATTTTATTTGATTTGATTTTTCTATTCGAAACTCTCTTAGAATAATTCTTAGAATTAGTAAATAATATATCATTTACTAAATTTCAATTTCATAATGTTATATTAAATATAGAATCTAAATGGACTTCAATCAAAATAATTAGAATCAATTCTAGATAGACTGACTAAGAATATCGAATCCTTTTTTCATAGAAATTCTATGTATATTAGAATAATCTAATAGGCTTACTCTATAATAGGCTTACTCTATATTTATCGATATGTATATGAAATTGATCGATATGTATATGTATATGAAATTGATCGATATGTATATGAAATTGATAGATATATATAGTAAATAACTAATAACTAAATATTTAATAACTAGAAATCGAATTTCAAAAAAAAATGCTATTGAATTTGAATTCTATATTAAACAGAATTCAATATAGATTATAGTATATATAATGAAATAAAAGATGAATAATGGATAATGGGAATGATTTATATATCGAATCGAATGGAGGTTAGAATGAAGAATTCATAAATAGGAATGTGGAATCAAAAAGCTCTATGGAATCATCAAAGGCGGAAAGATCCTTTGTATCGAATTCTATTATTATATTACAGAATATTGACAATTTCAAAAAACTTATCATACTATGATCTATAGTATGATGGCGGTCGGACACCTATGCCCCCATCGTCTAGTGGTTCAGGACATCTCTCTTTCAAGGAGGCAGCGGGGATTCGACTTCCCCTGGGGGTAGGGTACTACAAAAGGAAGTTGATCGTGCATTATCAATAAGTCTAAATTAGAATTCATTCTTCCTGGGTCGATGCCCGAGCGGTTAATGGGGACGGACTGTAAATTCGTTGGCAATATGTCTACGCTGGTTCGAATCCAGCTCGGCCCAAAAGAATTCGCTCATAGACCACGAGAGAATTCTTTTTGTCCGCCAGAAGCGTCTGATATGTGGGAAAAAGGAGTCCCATTTTCTTTTCTATACCAATCTCTATTTGTGTGCGTGATTTATTTGTTCCGAGAAATTGTGTAATGGTCTAGATTCATATCAAGATCTGTAAGTATAAAGTCTAAGGAAAAGAGAAAGCATTTTTTGATTTCGATTTTGAAATAAATAAGGAAAGGATCACAAGTACTTAATGTAATTCGGGCCCTTCTCACTAACACGAAAGTATATAGCCATGTAGATATCACTATATGACTTATGTCTCTATTGCAACACGAAAATTTGGAATCGAAATGGGGTTGGCTGAAATCCTAAAAAATGGATTTTGTATACCTCATTTCCATGGGATTGTAGTTCAATTGGTTAGAGCACCGCCCTGTCAAGGCGGAAGCTGCGGGTTCGAGCCCCGCCAGTCCCGACGGATCAAATAAATACATCAATTTAGCTCTCCATTTTTGAGCCAAAACGAGAAAATGAAGAGAATTTCAACAATTCTCACTAGAGATTCTTAGTTCTTTCCTTTTTCCTTTCGCATTTCTTTATTTCTCATCAAAGACAAAGAAATATCTAAATTTTCATTATTGCAACTAGTACCGATTGATTGGTGAGAGAGAGATAGAGTTGGATTAGTGCAACTATTGGTAACATCATAGTAAGGATTCCAAGAGATAGCGTACTGGGTTTGATCTTTCAATTTCTCGTCTCTATCTAATGGAAGAAATAATAGAATAGAGTATCCTATCTTTTTCGGGAACACATAGAGAACTTGAATTTGTTTCTTGTACAATCCAAAATGAATTCTAGTTACTCCGAAAAAAGACTTTTCAGATTAAACCGATCTCCTTTCTGACTCCGATTTTGTGTAGTCTCACTTACTAAGACTAACAAATTTCAATTTGAAATTCTATCTCATTCAAATTTTCCACTGAACTTTGAATCTATACTAGTACTAATCCAAGAAAAGAGGAAAGAAAAGAAAGATCAAAGAAGGATACCGACCCCCTTTAGTGTTAATAATGAGGTAATGAATAATCTTTTTTCCTTCGTATTAGAAAACGAAAGGAAAGGTTTTATGAAAAAAGGAAAAAGCCTGAAAGAATTTGATAGAAGATTAGATCATTTCATTTATACCGGAATTCCACTTTTTGATACTTTTTTTCTTACAATTTTCTTATAAGAAAAAGGAAAACATTACCAAATTCAAAAAAAAAAGAGAAGTTTAGAGCTTAACCCCTTCCTTCCCCTTTTTTGATTTGACTTCTATTGTTTTGTAGGACTTGTTACCAATGGAAGTGGACAAAAGGTCAGATGAGACTTCATCAGATAATTGTACAAGGAAGATGGTAGGTTAGAGAAAGGAAAGAATGTAAAAGAATAAAAAAGAAGTCCAATTTTGGATTCAATCATGAATTCCATTTTGGATTGAATTGAGTATGGATAAAAGATCTTTCTATGTTATACTATTCAATTCGCGACGACAAATTGATTTGATAGCCCAGCTATTGTTATTCATAATATTTATGGGATTCATATTATTATTATTGAAATCTAATTCATCCCGTTGAAATTACAGGCGAAACTTTATCCTCTCTATGGGATTAAATCCCGAGTTATTACGAAGTAAAAAACAATGAGATTATGGAAGTAAATATTCTCGCACTTATTGCTACCGCACTCTTCATTCTAGTTCCTACTGCTTTTTTACTTATTATATATGTAAAAACAGTCAGCCAAAATGATTAATCTGAATGAAACTTGACTTCTTAAGTCTTTATGAATGATTTCTTAAATCAAATAAAAAAAGAAGGCTAGAATCAGCAATATTCGATTAGCGTTTTTGTAGTGTATAAAGTTTTACTGGCTAAAGATAGAGCCGGCTTAATATGAATCAATCTAGAATATCTATCTTCATAGATATCTATCTATGAAGATAGAATGTATATAAGTCACTATTGCTATATTTATTTGATTGATTTGTATTAATTCCGATCAATCCGAAATCGAAATAATCGAATGCTCTTACTTTTCTCTTTTATGGTTCGAATTCCGAGATTTCTATTTGAAAGAATCCGAAATCTCGAAAAAGAAAAAAAAAAGAAAGGAGTATGGGCACTTATTAATCAAAGAAAATCTTTTTTTAACATTCCAAACCAAAGCAGTACTTGATTGAGCCGCTAACATAGGAGATGCTCCAAAAAAGATGGGAGAACTTCTTCGAATTTCGAAAGGGAGTATTAAACCCTACTAATTTGTAACGCTTGAATCATGATATGAAATGGGTCGATGGCAATAAAGCATAAATCAAATTTCGACAATAATAAAGGAAGTGGTGAGTACACAATATGTGACTCGCCCGGGTCAAGATTTTCTTAATTGTGCCTATACTATATAAGTATAAGTCTTATCAAAAAGTCTGATAAAAGCCCGTTCGGCGAAATAGACAATTTTGGAAAAGTTCACGTGGAATAAATTGCCTATTATACCCTTTTCGAAAAAGAAAGATGTGAATAATTGAAATTTCTGTTGAATTGACATTTTTCTAGTTAAAAGAAACGAAAAAGCTTTCCAGAAAGATCTAGAAAACAATTTCTAAGGTTTGATTCCTTACCTCAATTCCATAAATAGTACTTCTAGAGTCCACTTCTTCCCCATACTACGAGTGAAAGGGAAAATGTAAAGACTACCATTAAAGCAGCCCAAGCAAGACTTACTATATCCATGTGAATTATGTCCCCTATCTCTATGAATATGAAGGATTTACTCTATCATTGTTCCCTAATAATAGGGAAATGGAGGGTGCATAGTCAAAGGGGGATTCTTACCCCAAACTTGTTATTTAATGAACCAAAAACGCTTATTAAGAAATTCTTATAGGATTGATTTCTAGTATAATTGGGAAAGATTAAGCACAAGCAAAATATGCAGTGACTTCCGCGGACAAGGGAGTGGTTACTAATTGAACATGTAGTAATAATAAAAAAGAAGACCTATTCTTTCTTTTATTAACCTTCCTAATTCATAGAAAGAAAAGGAATAACAACTAGATACCCAAGATAGATCATTATCTATCACATATCCATTTTTTCCTTTGCCATTTGATCTATTTCGTCTCTGTGAAAAAGCTGGAGACGGTTGATTCTATTCTTGAATTCCACAGGGGTTACTAAAAAGAGGTACTTTTTTAGAAAAAATTCTCCAATCAAATATTGATTGAATATCTGAGTACTCAGGGACTTTCGTGAGTTTGTAGACAAAGTCACTTCTTCCTATTATTTTCTTACTAATTCCTATTATTACTAACTACTAATTAGTTAAACTGTCCTTCGTTTCTAGAATCTGCCCTGTCAGTAACTATTTCATTAGTAGAGTAGTGGAATGGTTCTCAAGACTTCCCGATTCCCTTCTAATACGAAAATCTTTCTTTGAATCCTAGACAAAAAATGGATAGAGCTTTCTAGAACTTCCATATGCTTAGAATCAAGCACGTATCAACAGAACCTTTCCACCCTTCTACTCAGAAATAATTGGGTGAGTTATATTAGAAAATAAGGGATTTCGGGTCTGTTGTTGATCAGGCGACACCCAGATTTGAACTGGGGAAAAAAGGATTTGCAGTCCTCCGCCTTACCACTCGGCCATATCGCCAAAACGAAACAAAATAGATGACAATATTCCCTCCCTTTTTGGTTTGGAGTAGATTACGGAACTCCTTTTTTTTAATTGTACTTGCATCTTCTGAAATTGCAGATCATTTCCCTTACGAAAAGAAACCTTTCTTTTTTGATTAGATCCACCCATTGTATAGTATCGCAAAATATACAATACCTAAAAACTTCTCCTATCTATTGAATATCTATTGAAAAGGAAAATGTGGACTTTGAGTCACAAAAAAAATGAAAAATTCATGAGAAATTTGAACCATTAACTATTGACTTGTGACTTGATTGCGAATTCATGAATGATTCTTGGATTTGGATCTCAAATTAGGTTTCCCTAATAACATAAGAAAGTCAAAAAAAAAGAACGAATTTTTATTGATATTGACTTTTTTCAATAAGAAAACCTTTCTTAACTTTCATTTTCTCAATTTCAATTATAACAACATATATTCATATATGTAAACCCCGGAACCAGACCAGAAATTCCACAGATATAGAATCGGGTATCCATATATGATATATGATGCCCATAGGCAATTATCCGAAAATATCGTACTTCAAATTTTCATTGAATCCATTGACTCAAACTAAAAAATCGAGTTTTGGATCGAACACCGCCTGTGCTGAATAGAATTGCAATACAAAAAGGGAAAACATAGAAACATATACATATATAAACATATCTATAGATAGAGATATATAGATAGATAAGATATTTCTATCTACACATGTTTTAATAAATACAAGTAAATACAACCAACCTGCTTCCCAATCAATCGTATTTTACGAATTCGAAATATAGGTCAAAGTTTTTCTTTTCTCGGCAAATCCTTTTTTAATTTTCATATTTCATAATGGAATACACCAAGGGGTTAAGTGAAAAAAATCAACCTTGTATTGTTTCGGATTATTCTCTATTTATCTCGGCGAACAGATCAGATCATTTCTTTTTCCGGTATCCAACCGAATTGAAATATGGAATCTCATTAGAATAGTAGTAATTAAATTACTATCAAATTGCATAAATCTAAGCAAGAAATTTGAGGTTCCAAGAATGTTTTCTCAATTCCTTTCATCTCTTCTCTTCCAAATGCAATTTCAAAAATCGAAAAAAAAATGATCTTTATTCTCCCGTTCATACATATTTCATACATTGCATATTTGTGGTATGGAATTGGGTAATTTTTTATGTGATTTAGTAAACAGAATCAAAATTCCATCGACGCTAGGTCAATCTCTATGATTCGATGAAGAGTGGGCCAATAACAATAATGGGAGATTTTTCTATAAATGGGAAATTCATTTCAAATGTTCCGGGATAGAAATGAGAGCGTGTCGACAATACCTGGGTTTAAACAGATCCAATTTGAAGGATTTTGTCGGTTCATTGATCAAGGTTTGACGGAAGAACTTTCTAAGTTTCCAAAGATTGAAGATAGCGAGCAAGAAATTGAATTTCAATTATTTGTGGAAGCATATCAATTGGTAGAACCATTGTTAAAAGAAAGAGATGCTGTGTATGAATCACTTACATATTCTTCGGAATTATATGTATCCGCAGGATTAATTTGGAAAATGAGTAGGGATATGCAAGAGCAAACCATTTTTATTGGAAAAATTCCTCTAATGAATTCCCTGGGAACTTTTATAGTAAACGGAATATACAGAATTGTGATCAATCAAATATTGCAAAGCCCCGGTATTTATTATCAGTCAGAATTGGACCATAACGGAATTTCGGTCTATACCAGCACCATAATATCAGATTGGGGAGGAAGATTAGAATTAGAGATTGATAGAAAAGCAAGGGTATGGGCTCGTGTGAGCAGGAAACAGAAAATTTCTATTTTAGTTCTATCATCAGCTATGGGTTTGAATCTAAGAGAAATTCTAGAAAATGTTTGTTACCCTGAAATTTTCTTGTCTTTCCTGACTGATAAGGAGAAAACCATTTTTGGGTCAAAAGAAAATGCCATTTTGGAGTTTTATCAACAATTTGCTTGTGTAGGTGGGGACTCGGT